TCATGGACATCCTGCTTTTCTATGTTCTATAGACTTGTATGTAACTATTGAGAGTGAAGATATTATACACAATGTGAGTATTCCGTCCAAAAGTTTTCTTTTAGTTCAAAACGATCAATATGTAGAATCAGAACAAGTGATTGCTGAGATTCGCGCGGGAACATCGACTTTGAATTTTAAAGAGAAGGTTCGAAAACATATTTATTCTGACTCAGAGGGCGAAATGCACTGGAATACCGATGTGTACCATGCACCTGAATTTACATATGGTAATGTCCATCTCTTACCAAAAACAAGTCATTTATGGATATTATTAGGGGAGCCCTGGAGATCCTCCTGTTCGATCCACAAGGATCAAGATCAAATGAACGCTTATTCTCTTTCTGTCAAGATTTCTAACCCCTCAGGAACTAATAATCAAGTGAGACACAAATTTTTTAGTTCTTATTTTTCTGGTAAAGGTAAAAAGAAAAAAGGAGATCGGATTCCTGATTATTCAGAACTTAATCGAATCACATGTACTGGTCGTTGTAATCTCAGATATCCGGCCATTCTCGACGGGAATTATTATTTATTGGCAAAGAGGCGAAGAAATAGATTCATCATCCCGCTCGAATCGATTCAAGAAGGCGAGAACCGACTAATATCTTCTTCAGGTATCTCAATTCAAATCCCCATAAATGGTATTCTCCGTATAAATAGTATTCTTGCTTATTTCGATGATCCTCAATATAGAAGAAAGAGCTCGGGAATTACTAAATATGGGACTATAGAAATAGATTCAATCGTCAAAAAAGAGGATTTGATTGAGTATCGAGGAGTCAAGGAATTTAGGCCAAAATACCAAATGAAAGTAGATCGATTTTTTTTTATTCCCGAAGAAGTCCACATCTTCCCCGGATCTTCTTCCATAATGGTACGGAACAATAGTATTATTGGGGTAGATACACAAATCACTTTAAATACAAGAAGTCGGGTAGGCGGATTAGTCCGAGTGGAGAGAAAAAAAAAAAGAATTGAACTGAAAATATTTTCTGGAGATATCCATTTTCCTGGAGAGACAGATAAGGTATCCCGACATAGTGGCGTCTTGATACCACCAGGAGCGGGAAAACAAAATTCCAAAGAATACAAAAAATGGAAAAATTGGCTCTATATCCAACGAATGACACCTACCAAGAAAAAGTATTTTGTTTTGGTTCGACCTGTAGTCACATATGAAATAATGGATGGTATAAATTTAAGAAGACTTTTCCCGCCGGATCTCTTGCAGGAAAGGGATAATGTACAACTTCGAATTGTCAATTATATCCTTTATGGAAATGGCAACGCAATTCGTGGAATTTCGGACACAAGTATTCAATTAGTTCGGACTTGTTTAGTGTTAAATTGGGACCAAGACAAAAAAAGTTCTTCGATCGAAGAGGCCTGTGCCTCCTTTGCTGAAATAAGGACAAATAGTTTGATTAGAGATTTTCTAAGAATCGACTTAGCGAAATCGCCTATTTCGTATACCGGAAAAAGGAACGATCTGTCGGGTTCAGGATGGATCTCTGAGAATGGATCAGATCGCGCTAATATCAATCCGTTTTCTTCCATTTATTCCTATTCCAAGGCAAGGATTCAAGAATCCCTTAATCCAAATCAAGGAACTATTCATACGTTGTTGAATCGAAATAAGGAATCTAAATCTTTGATAATTTTGTCATCATCCAATTGTTCTCGAATAGGCCCATTCAACGATGTAAAATCTCCCAATGTGATAAAAGAATCAATCGAAAAGGACCCCCTAATTCCAATTAGGAATTCGTTGGGCCCCTTAGGAACAGGCCTTCCAATTTCTAATTTGGATTTATTTTCCCATTTAATAACCCATAATCAGATCTTGGTAACTAACTATTTGCAACTTGAGAATTTAAAACAGATTTTGCAAATACTTAAATATTATTTACTGGATGAAAATGGGAAAATTTATAATCCCGATTCATGCAGTAACATCATTTTGAATCCATTCAATTTGAATTGGTATTTTCTCCATTACAATTATTGTGAAGAGATATCTACAATCGTTAGTCTTGGGCAGTTTATTTGTGAAAATGTATGTATAGCCAAAAAAGGACCACATGTAAAATCGGGTCAAGTTCTAATTGTTCAAGTTGACTATGTGGTAATACGATCAGCTAAGCCTTATTTGGCTACTCCAGGAGCAACTGTTCATGGACATTATGGGGAAATCCTTTACGAAGGAGATACATTAGTTACATTTATATATGAAAAATCAAGATCTGGTGATATAACGCAAGGTCTTCCAAAAGTGGAACAGGTGTTAGAAGTGCGTTCGATTGATTCAATATCGCTGAATCTCGAAAAGAGGGTTGAGGGTTGGAACAAATGTATAACAAGAATTCTTGGAATTCCTTGGGCATTCTTGATTGGTGCTGAGCTAACTATAGTGCAAAGTCGTATCTCTTTGGTTAATAAGATCCAAAAGGTTTATCGA